CTGGGGCGGTAGTACGTCCCAAGGGTTGGGCTGTTCGCCCATGAAAGCGGTACGCGAGCTGGGTTCAGAACGTCGTGAGACAGTTCGGTCCATATCCGGTGTAGGCGTTAGAGTATTGAGAGGATTTCTCCTTAGTACGAGAGGACCGGGAGAAACATACCGCTGGTGTACCAGTTATTGTGCCAACAGTAAACGCTGGGTAGCCAAGTATGGATAAGATAACCGCTGAAAGCATCTAAGTGGGAAGCTAACCTCAAGATGAGTACTCTTTCCAGAAATGGATAAGATCACGGTAAGACTAACCGTTTGATAGGCGTTAAGTGCAAGTATAGTAATATATTTAGCTGAGACGTACTAATAGATCGAATATTTTATATGTTATTATGTAAATTAATTAAAATAATTAATAAACTTAACTTTAATGTTAGTGTGATTTATGTCTTGATACTTATAGCGTAGTGGAACCACACCAATCCATTCCGAACTTGGTTGTTAAACGCTACAGCGGCAATGATACTGGAGAGGGAGCTCTTTGGGAAAGTAGCTCAGCATCAAGACTATATGCAAAAATCTAATCAATGTTTGATTTAAAATATTAGCTTATAATTTAAATCAAGAGTTACATTTTAAGATATATGTTATGTACTTTATATAAATTTTGAATTGGAAGAAAAAATATCCTAATATTAATAAACAAAAGATTTTCATTGATGTAGGATAACAATTTAGTATTATACATACTTAGATTGAAAGTATTAAAAATTAACTTAAGATGATTATTTATAAATTTTATTATTAGAATAATCATCGGATTATAATTATATAAAACAGATTACTAACTCAATTACCTATATAAATTTTAGTAATATAATGTAAAAGACGAGTTGTTAAACAGAAATAAAATATAATAAATGCACTTTATTATTATCATAAGATTACAATAAAGTTTCCATTTTATAAAAAATAATTTTTACTAATTGTTTAAAATTAAGTTGATTATTATTTATAATCATATAAGATATATATAATTATAGTTAATGAATTTATTTGTCTTGATTCATGTTATAGTTGTTGGATTTTTTACATCATATAATTTCTTTTGTATCATCTAAATGATTATATTTAATTGTTAAATATCTGATTACATTATTGCTGAAAATTAGAGCTTTTTCTAAAATTTTAACTAATTGACTACTTGCTCTATAATTAATTTGTACATAAATTCCATCGTAGTAAGATTTGATATCATAACTTAGGTGTCTTCTACCTCTATGTTGAATAAATATGTTTTGACCTCCATACTTTTTTATTAATGATTTATATTTATTGACTAAAAGTAAATTATTTTCTTCTTTTATATCTGGTTTTAAAATATATATTGTTTCGTAGTGATTTAATTTCATTGTTTTGTCCTTATATTTGATTATCGATTTGTATTCTGACAGCCTGAGATATTACAGGTATTTTAGCATACTTTCCTTCAACAGATTTAAGGATTGAGTAACAAATAGTTGATACAACAAACCAAAAAAGTGTATTACATAGCATTAAACCATATAGGCTGGTTCTGAATTCTATAGGTAAAGCACGAAAAGTTGCTCCTAGTAAAGAATTAATAAGGAATAATAATATAGATTGAAGTACATTAAACCTTATAAATGGACGATCAGGTATAGGACTTTTAGTTCTTACGAATAAATAATAGAGTATAAAAAATATAATGAATGCTAATGTAGGATGGGTGACGTAAAAAATCACTAATGGCATTAAAGTTTTTTTATAAATTTGCATTATATTAAAGGGATAATCAGGTAAAATTTGTTGTCCAAAGTTTTGTAAGCCTTCAAGTAATGGAAGCCAATAAGGTAATATAGAACCTAAACGATCTATTATTGTAATATTATTTTTATTATCATTTTTGTAAGATTTTATGATATATAAATATATATAATGTATTGTAATACTTATTATAAGAATACTGAAAATACTGAGTACTATAATCATCAATAAAGGTAATTGTTGAGGCATAATAATATTTTGTATTAATTGAACAAATAAATACTTCGAATATGAATTTATTGATGTTTTTATCTAAATAACTATCAATTTATCTCTTGATATAGAGTATATATTAATTTTACAATAAAGTAATATAACATTTCAAATATTTTTGTCCATTTAATATAGATATATAATATGTCATATAATTTATTTTCTTCATATTTAGATTTTATTCAACCTTTAATTATTAATAAGAAATCTTTTCCTTCTCGCTTGATGATTGGAACAGGTAAATATAAAAATTTAAGGCAAGCGCAATTGAGTATAAAGAACAGCGGTGCTTCTATTGTAACTGTAGCTGTTAGGCGTGCTTACAATATCAAACTAAAAGGTAGAACTAATTTAATTGATGGATTAGATTGGAAAAAATTATGGTTACTTCCTAATACTGCTGGCTGTGAGACAATAGAAGAAGCTATTCGAGTAGCTATTTTAGGTAGAGAAATGGCGAAAAGATTAGGGCAAGTAGATAATAATTTTATTAAATTGGAAGTGATTTCTGATCCAAGGTACTTATTCCCCGACCCTTATGGTACTTTAAAAGCAGCAGAATATTTGATTAATAAAAATTTTACTGTACTACCTTATATTAGTCCTGATCCTATTTTAGCCAAACAATTAGAAGAAATAGGTTGTGCTACAGTAATGCCTTTGGGGTCTCCTATAGGATCAGGTCAAGGTATTTGTAGTCTTTCAAATTTACAAATTATTATAGATAATGCAAAGATACCCGTAATTATAGATGCTGGTATTGGCACAGCTAGCGAAGCTAGCCAAGCAATGGAAATGGGAGCATCTGGTGTATTATTAAATACAGCTGTAGCAAAATCATTTAATCCTCCATATATGGCAGAAGCTATGAAATTAGGTGTAATGTCTGGCAGAATTGCTTATTTATCTGGTAGAATATTGAAACAAAATAGAGCTATTGCCAGTTCTCCTTCAGAAGGTAAATTTGTGAAATAATATATATATTTTTTTATTATCTTATTAATTATAAAATTATGATTTTAGTTATTGATAATTATGATAGTTTTACACAAAATTTGGTTCAATATTTAGGTGAATTAAATTTATCTATTTATACAGTAAGAAATGATGAAATAACTTTATCTTATATTGATCAAATTAATCCAACACATATTATTTTATCTCCTGGTCCAGGTAGTCCTGAAAATTCAGGAATATCTCTTCAATTAATTAGTTCTTATGCAAAAATAATTCCTATTTTAGGAGTTTGCTTAGGACATCAAGCAATTGGTTATGTATATGGCGCTAAAATTAAAAAATTAACTTACCCTATGCATGGTAAAATGAGTCAGATTTTTCATAATTCTCAAGATTTATTTCAAGATTTACCTAACCCTTTTTCTGCAGTTCGTTATCATAGTTTAGTAGTGGATAATAATAATTTACCTAATCAATTGGAAATAACAGCTTGGACAAAAGATAATACTATTATGGCATGTCGTCACAAAACTTATAAATTATTGAGAGGTATTCAATTTCATCCTGAAAGCTTATGGACGACTGAAGGAAAACATATAATGAAAAATTTTATTGCATTATAGTTTTATGTATAAAATTCATAATTACTATTTATTTTTTTTATCAACCCATAAATATTTACTATACATTTCTTCAATATTAATTAAATCTTCTTCAAAATTCAAAGTTGCTCTATTCGTAAATCCTGCAAGTTCTATATATTCTTGTTTACTATTAATCCAAATTTGAGAATAAGAAATATAACTTACTATTATGCTTATCATTAATATCATAAAGCCTGTATAAATAATCGGAATGCCAGGATCTGTTTTGATTTGTAATCCTGTACTTGTCATAATTTCAATAATTTTTAAAGATATATTATCAATAATTATTGGTTCATTAAAATTGATAGATATTAATAAATTACCTCTTGTATCGTAAATAAAAATTTTATCATCTAGTTTTGTTATTATTAATATAATATTTTTTTTATGATTTATAGGAATTTGACAAGACCATAAAGTTTTATTGTTTAATTGAGTTTTTATTAACTGTTTCTGTATAGTTTTACTGTTTCCTATTTGTAATCTTATACTATTAATCTGCCAGTCAGTTTGGTAAAATGTAATTTTTTTAAATATTAATGGTGAATTAACAAAAATATTTTTTTGAATAATATATTGATCTTCATTTCTATATAAACATATAGTAGATAAAAATTGTTTTATAGAATTATTTGGATGATATTTTATATCAAATTTTTTTACTTTTCCTACTAAATTGTCTGGTATTTGACTATTAAATCCAGATTTAATGATATTTTTTATATGAAATATTTCTCCTACAGGCACTATCTCCTGTGCAGTAAATCCTCCTAATAAGCCTATAACTGAACCAATTAGGGTTAAAATTATACTAAAATGTACAAAAATCGGTGCAATTCGACCAGCTAATCCTTTATAAGCATATATGTTATTCTGTTTATGAAATATATAATAATTTTGTTTGTGTAAAGTATAAATAATATTAGATAAAGATTTTTTATCAAGTTGTAAAAAATGAGCTTTTTTATATATATTTTGTGTTTTTTGTAAAAATTTCCATTTACGAGCATTTTTTAACCCAGGTAGTTGATATGAAAAAGTGCATGTGATTAAACTGCAACAAAATATAGTTAGTATAGATATAAACCATATATTTGAATATATATGATCTAATCCTAATTGTATAATTATTTTCCAATTAACTATTGAATAAGGTAATCTGGATTCTATAGGATAAGTATTTTGATAGTACACAAGACTTTGATTTTGTTCAATTATTGTTCCAATTATGCTTATTAAGGCTATTATAAGTAATAGCATAATAGATAGATTTAAATTACTAAGTTTTTTGATAGTGTGCCATACAATATTTTTCATATTCAGTAATTTCATGTAATTCTTATAGAATTGTATATCTTTTATTTCTAATTATATCTTGTTTATTGATTATTAGTAATTAATATTATAAAAATATATTATTGAGTAATGAAAAGATACTCGATGCTAGCATAATAGATCCACTCAATAAGATGATATTTTCCCATATATTTGTCCATCTATTCATGTAACTATAGTTGAAGCTGAAATTTATTATTAAGTATACAGGTAATGTGTAACTAAATAGATATATAAATATATAAAGTGTTGCCCAAAGCCAAGATTGACAATATGATATCCAAAAAAGTATAAGTAATAGGATTGGTGCTGTACATGAAGATGAACTAATACCTACAATAATACCCGTACTATAATAATATAGTCTAGAAATAGATAAAAGGTTATTAAATAAATAATTTGTTTTAATAGTTATAAATTTATTATTCAAATTAAAAATTTGTAATAAATTCAAGCTAATAAAAATTATTGTAATTGATGATACTAAAGGAAAAATATTAATTAATTCTTTGTACGAGTTGTGTATTAAATGAAATGATAAAAGAGTAATAATATTACTACTCATTATACCTAACAGAAATATAGATTTTTTTTCATTTGTTAACTTTTTACCGTATATATATGATAAACTAACAGGTATAATTGATAATAAACATGGATTAAAACCCGTTAGTAAACCTGTTACAATGAGTATTATAAATATAACAGGATTGGCTTTATTTAATTCTAATGAAAGAAGTAAATATAGCTTTTGTTCAAGATAGTATATTTTTGAATCTAATAAATTTATAAGTTCATAGTTTATCATAATACAATTGATTTGAAATGTTTCCGTTTATATTTTTGATTTTTTATTTTGACTCCCCAGGAAGGATTTGAACCTACGACCAATCGGTTAACAGCCGATCGCTCTACCACTGAGCTACTGAGGAATAGCACTATAGTAAAAATAAATATAACAAAATATTTGAACTATAGCAAGTATTATAAATATATTATTTATATCTTAATAGTCTTTAATTTAATACTTGTTTTTAATAATAATACTTGATATTATTAATGTCAGGATTATAAAAATTTTTTCTGAGCGGACATGGTGGAATTGGTAGACACGCTAGATTTAGGATCTAGTGAGATTATCTCGTGAGAGTTCAAGTCTCTCTGTCCGCATATAATTAATGTATATTATTTTATTTATATCCATCTCTGTACAATTAATTTTATAGATCCATCTTTTAGTTTTTCTTTTTGAATTTCTTGAAATCCTGCATTGTGACTTTCTTTAAGAATACAATTTAGTGCATATTGTTGCAGTATTTTTTCTATAAAATTTTGTACAGGTATTTTGTCTTCCCATAGTTCTATATCTGCTATAAATATATATTCTTTTCCATTCCATAAGAATCCTAATATGTCGTTATTCTGCTTTTGGGCAATAATATCTACATATTTTAAGTCTCCATTAGCATTTTTTAAATATGATTTTTTTGTACTATATGTAAATTTTAAATCTTCTAAAGTTTTTTGTAAAATTTTAAGTTTTTTTATGCTTGTTTTTATACAACTAAAGTGTGACATAATACTTTTTTATATAATATAATATTGTTTAAGACTATAATGAAAATATATCTTATGGTTTACTTATACTATAATTTTATGTATTAATATGAAAAAATCAACTATAAATTTATTAAATATTAATAACTTATCAATTTAGATATCATGTAAATATGATAAATTTATAAGCTTACTGGACTGTTTTATGATATTTGAATTTATACTTTACAAATTATTATTATAGTCGTAATAATATATTTAACAAGTTGATAAAGTCTTGGGAAGTATCCTTAATCATCCTAAACAAATATATAATATTATGACTGCTACTTTAGAAAGACGCGAAAGCGCAAGTTTGTGGGAACGTTTTTGTACTTGGATCACAAGCACTGAAAATCGCCTTTACATTGGTTGGTTTGGTGTTTTAATGATTCCAACACTATTAACAGCTACATCTGTATTCATCATTGCATTCGTTGCTGCACCTCCAGTCGATATAGATGGTATCCGTGAACCAGTTGCTGGTTCTCTACTTTACGGAAATAACATTATTTCTGGTGCTATCATTCCTAGCTCTGCAGCTATTGGTATTCATTTTTATCCAATTTGGGAAGCTGCGTCTCTAGATGAATGGTTATATAATGGTGGCCCTTACCAATTAATTGTTCTTCATTTCTTACTAGGTGTATCGTGCTACATCGGTCGTGAATGGGAACTAAGCTACCGTTTAGGTATGCGCCCTTGGATCTCAGTTGCTTTTACAGCTCCTGTAGCAGCTGCAGCAGCAGTATTCCTTGTATATCCAATTGGACAAGGAAGCTTCTCTGATGGTATGCCTCTAGGCATCTCTGGTACATTCAATTTCATGCTTGTATTCCAAGCTGAGCATAACATTTTAATGCATCCTTTCCATCAATTGGGTGTAGCAGGTGTTTTTGGTGGATCTCTATTCAGCGCTATGCACGGTTCTCTAGTAACTTCTAGTTTAATCCGTGAAACAACTGAAAATGAATCTGCAAATAATGGTTACAAATTTGGTCAAGAGGAAGAAACTTATAACATCGTTGCAGCTCATGGCTATTTCGGTCGTTTAATCTTCCAATACGCAAGTTTTAATAACTCACGTTCATTACATTTCTTCTTGGGATTATGGCCAGTTGTAGGAATTTGGTTTACTGCAATGTCTGTAAGCACTATGGCTTTCAATTTAAATGGTTTTAACTTTAACCAATCAGTAGTTGATAGTCAAGGACGTGTAATCAATACATGGGCAGATATCCTTAATAGAGCTAACTTAGGTATGGAAGTAATGCATGAGCGTAACGCGCATAATTTTCCTTTAGATTTAGCTTCTAATGAATCTTTACCAGTAGCTTTAATTGCTCCAGTAATCAATGGTTAGTTAAACTAGTTTAACTAAAATTATATTGAAAACAAAATAAAACAAAACATAATTAATTATGTCTTGTTTTATTTTGTTTTATGATAGATCACTGAAAAATTTATTAAATAGTATTATGTTATTATTTATCGAAATCTATTTCTTTATACTTGTAATTTATGTTCTTAATAAATAAATTTTATATGGATATAATTTGATTACCTATTATGCTTGAATATAAATTAAGAGGAATAATATAATTTGCCTTAGGTCGTAGTAATTGAATAGGATTTATTTGGTCAATGTAAGTAAAATACTCTTGTATCAAAATTTTTGATGGTTTATAATATTTCTTTTTTAATATCATTTGTTTTTTAAATGTTTTATTAAAAAATAAATATTTAATATTTTTATAATTATTTAAGTTTTTGTGAGTTTTATTATTAGGAAATTGTAAAAGTGTATTTTGTATTGAATGCATCCGAAAATTTTCATCATGAATAAATAGCTCTTGTAAACTTTGTCCTCTTCGTCTTCTCGTTATTTCTACTAAACCTAATTCTGATAATTGAACTATTTGTGGTTTAGCATTGTCTAATTTTAGTAATTTACTAAAATGTTCAAGTAATTGCAATTGATCACTTTGTGAAAACATGTCTATAAAATCAATAATTATAACACCATTAATATTTCTTACTTTTAGTTGATATGCTATTTCAATAGCTGCATAAAAATTGGTTTTCAAGATGGCTTCTTTGGAATTATCTGATTTATTGAAAGAACCAGAGTTTACATCAATAACTGTTAAAGCCTCATTACTTTCAATAATTATATGACCTCCATATGGCAATTTTACTTTGGGCTTTAAAGCGTTATGTATAGCATGCTTAATATAAAATTGATCTAGTATACATCTAGGTTGATTATATAATTGTAATATTATTTGTTTATTATGAGATCTGTAATTCCATTTTTTTAAATGATAATATATTTGATTAAAGCCTTCTTTAGAATCTATAATTATTTTTTTGACACTATTTTCATAAAAATCTCTAATAATTTTTTTTATTAAATCTTCATCTTTGTATAATAAAAATGAAGAAGAGTTTTTGATAATTACTTTTTCAATAAAATTCCATTGTTTTTTCAAATTATCTAAATCATTTAATATGCACTTTTCTTCTACTCCTTGAGCTGATTGTTTAATTAGTAAACCCATCTTGCCTGGTTTTAATAAAATTGCTAAGGAATAAAGATATGTGCGTTCATTATTGTCATAAATTTTATGTGATATACAGATAGTATTACAAAAAGGCATTAAGACTAAATATTTACCTTGTAAATGAATATTTGCTGTTAATCTAGGTCCTTTATAAATTGTTGGCTCTTTTATGATTTGTACTAAAATAATTTGATTAATAGATAAAATTTCTGTAATATGTTTAATTTGTCTTCCTTTTTTAAGTGGTTTAATATCATTTACATGTATAAAACCTCTTTTTCCATATTTATTTAATTTTATAAATGCAGCGTTTATACTTGAAAAAATTTTTTCTACAATTCCTATATATATATCGTTAACTTGATAAAGATTATTAACTGTAATAATTTCTTGAATTTTATTATTTTGCAGAATAGCTGCTAAATTATTATAATGAGAAATAACTATTTTTTTTATCATTCTTAAAACATTGCTTAGTATGAAATATATATAACCAAAGCGGATATAATGGATTTATAAATTTTAATTTATTTCTCTAAATGATATTAGGGCTATTGTTTTAACATATTTGATAAGCATTATTTTAGCTTAGTATGATATCAACTTTTGTTGGTTTATTTTTTCTTTTTTTAAAAACTACGATTCCATTAGCATTAGCAAATAACGTATCATCTTTACCAGATTTAACATTAAAACCCGCTTTAAATTTGCTTCCTCTTTGTCTAACAATAATATTGCCAATTTTTACTGCTTGTCCTCCATATTTTTTAATCCCTAATCTTTTAGAACGAGAATCGCGCCCGTTTTTTGTGCTTCCACTACCTTTTTTATGTGCCATATTTAATTATACTTTAAATCAATAAGATATTTTAATTCAAAATTTCTTCAATTAAAAGACGTGTTAATTTTTGTCTATGTCCACTTTTTTTTCTAGAATTTTTTTTTGGTTTTATCTTAAAAATGTTTATTTTTTTTCCAGGTAAATGCTTTAAAATTTTTGCTTTTATTGCAATATGTTTAATACAAGGTTTACCTAAATAAATATTATCTTGTTGTTTAACAACTAATATTCTATTTAGTTGAATATTGTCTCCAGGTTCACCATGAATATAATTTAAATCGTAATATTTTCCAGGTTGTACCCAAAATTGTTTACCATCGGCTTCGATGATTGCGTATGTCATATTGCTTTATTTAATATATTTGTTAATTTTAAGTTCTATTTATAATAGCATATATATTACAATTCTAATATATTAAAAATCATAATAAATATAGTATATTGTTTACTAAATTTGTAATTTAATGATGATATTCTTATAATATATTTGTTTGCTTTTTTTAGAAATATGTTTTCTTGAAAAAAATAAAATTTGATTACCTGAATTATTAGTTGTTATAAGATTTTTGCTATTTATTAGTATCCCGTCTGGTAAAATAAAGTTAGAGCCTCTTTTCAATTGACCATATAAAGGTCCTATTCGAATTTTGAGTTTTTGAGCTTTATTTAATTCAAATTTACCATTTTTTTCTCCTATATTTATAATAAATTCAAATTGAAACATTTTTTGAAAACAGTATATTTGGTATTTATTATTTTGTATAATACAACCTGTTTTTAGCTTATGAAAATATAAGTTATATCGAAAATGGGTTTGTGAATATCTTTTTGTAAGTTCTATATATTTAGCCAAGTTATCTGGACCATATACGTGCAAAGCATCTTGTTTATTAGTTAGACTGAGAGTAGACAATAAACCAGGTAAACCGGATATATTATATATATTCATTTCTGTTATGATTATAACAGAAAGTTGACTAATTTTTATGTGTTTTTTGGCTAAATAATGTTGGCAACCTTCAAAGCAATTAAATAGCCAAATTTTTTTTAAATGTTTTAATTGCCAATAGAAACAAGTATTTATATTTTGAACAAATAAGTCATTGCTATTTAAGCGAATAATTTTCATTTATAATTTACTTGATTAGGTAGATATGAATATATTGATATTCATGTTATTATCTAAATTCTTCTGGCTTCTGATAAATATATACAAAGCTATTCGATTTACCTGTAATTGTTGATTTAGCTAATGATAGGTACTTTTTGTAAGCATCATTCATTTTATTTTTCCAGTTTGCTTTTCTAGATTTAGATTTAGATTTAGAGGTACGTTTTTTAGGTACAGCCATATATTAAATTCAGTATTATATTAAGTTAATTATTTATTATATTGTAATATTATAAAGTTATTTTTAGAATAAAGTTTGTTTATTTAAATAAATTAAAATTATGTTGCTATAACATAAATATCTTCTAGGGAAATATACTATTGTTGTATTCCCTAGAATTATTAAAATAACTTATAATGTTTTTTACATGCTACGAAATTGTTGTAAAGCTACTCTGCCAATATTGTATAAAGCCCAAGAAGCAGCTGCTAAAACAGGTAGTAATACAATTAAAAGTCTCATATCCATATTTCTAGTTCCTTAAGTTTTTACATAATTATATTATACTCTTATAAAAATCAAGATAAAGAAACAATTATGTTATAATTATACTTTATTAATAGTTTATTATGATGAATAAAACATTTTCGTAAAACAGAAAATTTATATTAAACTGATTGATATTAATGTGTTTTAATATCTTAATAAGATAAAATATAATTGTTTTACTATATTTAGTATAGTTTATGAGGGATTTACCTTTTACTTTAGATCAATTAAGAATTTTAAAAGCTATCATTAAAGAAGGCAGTTTTAAGCGTGCAGCAGATAGTTTGTATGTGTCTCAACCTGCAATCAGTCTTCAAATTCAAAATTTAGAAAAACAATTAAATATACCTTTATTTGAAAGGAGTAATAAGAAGGCAACTTTGACAGAAGCAGGTAATTTATTATTAAGATATGGAGGTAGAATTTTGGCTTTATGTGAAGAAACTTGTAGAGCATTAGAAGATGTTCAAAATTTACAAGGTGGTACATTAGTTATAGGAGCTAGTCAAACTACTGGAACTTATTTAATGCCTAGATTAATAGGATTATTTAGACAAAGATATCCACAAGTCAACGTTCAGCTACAGGTTCATTCAACCCGTTTGATTTCTTGGAGTGTTGCTAACGGGCAAGTAGATTTGGCTGTTATTGGTGGAGAAGTTCCTAATGAGTTGAAAGAAACTTTACAAGTTACTTCTTATGCAGAAGATGAATTAGCACTTATTCTGCCAACTTCTCATATCTTTTCTAAACTTCCATATATTCAAAAAGAAGATTTATATAGATTAAGGTTTATTGCTTTAGATACACAATCTACAATCCGTAAAGTAATTGATAAAATTTTAATTCAGCATGATATTGATAGCAGTAGATTTAAGATAGAAATGGAACTAAATTCTATAGAAGCTATTAAAAATGCTGTACAATCAGGATTGGGGGCAGCTTTTGTGTCTGTTTCTGCTATTGCAAAAGAACTAGAATTAGGAATATTGCATTGGGCTAAAATAGAAAATGTAACCATTAAACGTATGCTATCTATAATTATTAATCCGAATCGTTATAAATCTAAAGCAGCTGAAACTTTTAGTAAAGAAATTTTAACTTTATTTGTTACACCTGCTGCATAAACTATGTATATTTTATATTATACAAAAGATAGTCTGATTGAAGTTGTCCAATTACTACAAATCCTATTCTTAATTTCAGCCATTGAATAAATTTTTCGTCAAGTGAGACAATAGCAGCATAATTTTCAGGTGATTCTTTATTAATATGATTTATGTGTAGTGATTTAATAAAATTGGGATTTGTAATAAACCAAAAATCTATATCTTTTTGGATATTTTTATAATGGCTAGTTCTTTCTCTTAAAATTTCTTCAATTGGTTCTTCATTCATTAAAAAATTTTTACTTGCGATTACAAAATAATATTTGTTTTGGTTCATAATTCTAGAATTAGTTAATTATTATATGTTTTAAATGATTATATAATTGAGATGATTTATTTGTATTACATTAATATTATATATCATAATATACCTATCTAAATAGGTATATTGATTATTAACCAATAATATACATAATTTATTTATAGTATGATATACTTAATACGCTATTATATTATCAAAACATTAGAAATATATGGTAAAGTATTGGCCTTGTAAACAGGGTATGTATTTAAATCATGAAGTTGCGCATTTATTTGCTTATGTAAAACAAAAATTTAATGGAGATTTATCTAATCGAACTAATGATAATTTATACATTGATATATTAAATAATTCTGTAAAATATAGATTATTTTCTATTATTCTAGTTGAATTAGAAATTTTAATTTTGGATTTAATAGAATTAAATTTAAGTATTAAAACTATTAAAAGATTAAATTATAAAATTTTATATGATTTAATACAAAAGATAATAGCTCACTTTTTGGTAGAGTTTCATTTTAATGATTATCCAATAATTCTTATAAAAGGTCAACAATATTCTTATCTACAGATTATATTAGTTGAATACAAGTGGTTATTAGAAAGTTTATTGATTTATTTGATTTTTGGTTCTATGTATATAGATAATGATGCTTTTGTTTTTGATGCACAATATACTCCTATAAAGCATGTAGCTATATTACTAGAAAATTTAGTGATTCAAGTTAGTAACTTAGTAATTTTTACGATATTAGAAAATCTTAAATCTTTATCTAATATAGCTATATTTTTGAAAAATAATAAATTATGTAATGTAACTTGCATTTCTATTAGATCTCTTGCTGTGTTTCGTAATAGTTTAGTATGTCAAAATTGGATTTATTTATATATTATACAGCCTAAATATATATACAGTAGTCGTTATAAAGTTTGGTTAATTAGTTCTAAAGGTTTAGTAACAAAATATATCTATGCTTATAGATTAGACGATTTTATTGCATTATCTCGTCCAAAATTAATATTAGTGACTTTAATTGAATTGCAAGATTTAATAATTCCAAAATTGGAAAAGTTTTTATTGATTTTTATAAAACTTATATTATATATATTTATAAATGTATTGGGCAATGGAATAGTTATTTTTATACGTATGATAATGTTAGGAATAGATAATTGGTTAAAATAGATTTTTTTCAATATATTTAATAATTGATTACGTTACATATATTGATTGTTATATACTATATAATTATTTTATATAATATATAATTTAATCTATATAAATTATGACAAATATAAATCTTAATTCAAAGATATTGCAAAAAATAGCCGCTTTAGATATTAATATTGATTCATCAAAACAGTTGAAATTAATTGAACAAATTGTAGAATCAGGAGAATTGGGACAAAAAGCTCTTTTAGATTTATTGGTTGATAGATGTATTATTGAGAATAAAGAAGTTGATAGTTTGGATGGTTTAATATATGAATTTTTGTATTTTAAAAGTTTAGAACATATCAAACAAAAATTAAATTCTTATTTCCATTTAGGACTTATAGATTTAAATTCTTCTTTAAAATTTAATTATCAGCCATTACAAAATCTATTGATTATTCATGATTTTAAAGAAGCAGATAAACTTACACAATCTTATCTTTGTTCTCTTGCTGGTTTAGATAAAAATAGTAAGCGTAAATGGTTATATTTTACAGATATATTGGCTATATCTCCTGAAGATTTATATATTATTGATAAATTATGGAGATTATATTCTAGAGGTAAGTTTGGTTTTTCAATACAAAGAAGTATATGGCTTTCTAATAATTGTAATTGGGAAAAATTTTGGTTTACTATAGGATGGCAAAATAATGGCACTTTATGTAGATATCCTAGTGATTTTATATGGAATATTGATGCACCTTCAGGACATTTACCATTATTTAATCAATTAAGAGGTGTGCAAGTAATATTAGCATTATTTAATCATAGTGCTTGGAATCAATAAGTCTGAGTTTTAATAATTGTTATATTATTTGAATTTTTTTATCAAATTAATAAAGTATTTGAATAAGTAATCAGAATCATGTGGTCCTGGACTAGCTTCTGGATGATATTGTACTGAAAATACAGGTTTTTTATTATGAAATATTGCTGCGATAGTCGAGTCATTCAAATTTAAATGTGTAATATAGATATTATTGGGATATAAAGATTGTTTTTGTACAGCAAAACCATGATTTTGACTTGTAACTTCTATTTTTTGTTTCATGCCTGATGGATGATTTAGACCTCTGTGTCCAAATCTTAGTTTAAATGTTTTAGCTTCTAAAGCTAAGCTTAGGATTTGATGTCCCATGCATATCCCAAAAATAGGTATATTAGTAAATTCTATAATCTTTTTTACAGTTTTTATTCCATATTGTATGACCGAAGGATCGCCGGGGCCATTAGATAAGATGATACCATCTGGATTATGTAACTCAATTTCTTCATATGAAGTATGTGCTGGTACAATATCAATAGAACAACCATAACTAAATAATCTTGATAGAATTTGATATTTTACTCCAAAATCTATTAATAGTATTTTCAATCCATAACCCAATTTTGAATCTGTTTTATATTTTAAATGAGAATCATATTGATTATAATAGTCGCTAAATGTATACTTTTTAATAGTCGTAACTTTATTTACTAAGTCACTCTCTTGCATTATAGGCATCTTATTTACTTTAGAGTATAATTCATTAGAATTTAAATATTTACTAGAAATACATCCATTCATAACACCGTTATTTCTTAAATGTTTAGTTAAATTTCTTGTATCTATACCAAAAATGTTAGCTATATTATTTGTTATAATGTAGTTAATAAAACTTTGTTTTTGTCTCCAGTTGCTAGAATTAAAACAAAAATTTTTAGCGATTATACCTTTTATATGAATTTTTTTTGACTCATTATCGTCATTATTTATACCGGTATTACCAATTTCTGGATAGGTAAAGGTCATTATTTGTCCTTCGTAACTAGGATCTGTCATGATTTCTTGATATCCTGTCATACCTGTATTGAATACAACTTCTCCAAAAGTAATCATGGAATTAAGTAAAGTCCATCCTTTATAACTTTTACCATCTTGTAAAAGTATAATTGCTGGATATAAATTATAAGTCATTATTAAATGTTTAAAATATAAAAATATGTCATATCTATTTACATGTTATATATCTATAATAATAGATAGTTAATAGTTAGAACTATCTATTATGTTGACATTATAGATATAATAATTTTTGTTTATGATAAAAATGTATGATTTGTATTACCAGCCATTTTCTGACTTGCTTAAAACATAGTTTGCAACATTTTCAATATCTTCATCCGCTAAACGTCCACCAAATGCAGGCATTGCATTTTTACCGTTTTTTACTTGATTTGTAATAGCACTAATACTATTCATATCGTACTCTTCTAATGCCTCTTTCTTTAATGTTCTATCTGGCATAATTGCATTATTTCCATTAGCATGACATGCTGAACAATTTGCTGAAAAGATTTGTTCTCCAGCGTCTAAATCTGCTGCAGTAGTTGGATGAACATTATTTGTGAAAATATTACAAATAATAAAAAGAATGAATAGCAACCGCATAAATTATATATCCTTAAATAATTAAGTAAATGAAATCTTATTATATACATTATATGTGATTTTTATCATCTATATTATATAATGATATATGAGATTTATTTAAAATAGTATTGGTAAGTTTTTATTTTTAATAGGTGAGAATGAAAAGTTTGCTAATTACATTAATTAATAATAAATTTTACCTCCTCCCCATTTTTCTGCTGCTATTTTAGGTTGAATTAAAATATGTCCAGCAATTGCAAATAAATCTTCATCTGTTAGATTACGCATTTTAGGAAAAATCTCTGCACTTTTTATACTAGGATGTAGCTCAGCAATAGAAGTAGCACCATCATAACTAGTTGGATCTTTCATATATTCAATTAAACTACGTATATTATCTCTAGCAGGTGTTGCACCACTTAGTGATTCAGGCTCTAAACCTATATTAGGATTTGTTTTAGTGATTCCTCCGTTATGACATTGAGCACATGAGCTATTGAAAAGACGTTTTCCCCTTTTAACTTGTTCTGGAGTTAATATAATAGTTTTTCCTGATTCTTCTAGTGTTACTGTTCTTGTTATTTCGTCTAATTCTATGGCATAGGTTGAATTTAGCAAAGTTTCAAATACGATAATGATAGCAACTAAACTTATCTGAATTTTTGTGTTTGATATCATGATATTTATATTATCCTTCAATTAAGCAAATAGTTTATATATTATATATTACATAATACATTAATTATTATTTATTAAATTACTAGGCTATTATAGTTAGTAACTTTGTAGAAAAAAGTATATTTTTTTATTTTTAAACCATTTTGTTTCATATCGTATATAAAATTTTACAATATAAGTATATTATACATATTTATTTAATAGGTTAAAAATATATTCTTATCAAGAATTATAGTAAAAAGATAAAATTTGATGTAGTTTTTTTTTTAGATGCACTCTCGATATTATTAGGTCTATAAAGCCATGTTTAAATAAGTATTCAGATGTTTGAAAGTTATCAGGTAAATCTTCTTTTATTGTTTGTTCTATTACTCTTCTTCCTGCAAATGCAATTAATGCATTTGGTTCTGCAATGATTAAATCTCCTAGCATAGCAAAGCTTGCAGTGACACCTCCTGTAGTGGGAGAGGTTAAAATAGGAAAATATGGTAGTCTTTTCTGTTGATGTTTTTGTAATGCAGAAGATATTTTAGCCATTTGCATTAAACTTAACATACCTTCTTGCATTCTTGCTCCGCCTGAAGCACATATAATTATGACAGCTATTTTATCTGTAGTTGCTTGTTCTATTAATCTAGTTAATTTTTCACCCACAACTGAACCCATACTACCACCCATGAACCGAAAATCCATTATTCCTAGAGCAATAGGTATATTACAAATTTGACCTAATCCAGTTTGTACAGCATCGAATAAACCCGTTTGAGTTTTCATATCTTCTAGTCTTTTACTATATAATTTTCTATCAGAAAAACCTAGCGGATCTGTTGATGTTAAGTAGTGATTAAGAGGTTGCCATGTATTATTATCAATAAGTTGTTTTATTCTATCTTGGCTAGTAGTTGCAAAATGATGTTCACACTGAGGGCAAACTTTAAGGTTCTTTTCAAGAGTTTTATAGTACATTAATAAACTGCATTTATTACATTTTATCCATAATCCTTCAGGGACTTGTAAGTCTACTTCTCTTATATTTTTTTCTAATGTGGTATTACGTTTAATTATTAACCATTCAGATAAAGACATGTTTTATAATTTAGTATTTTATAAGGTAGTAATTATTAATATATAATTTAATATTATTCGATTAAATCAGAAAAACATATTCTTATATAATTATGTTTTTCTAATTTAAGTTTAATAATTTATAGATTGATAGTAAATAATTGTATTTAATTTCTTAAAGTTTTATCTTTTTGACTAACAAATAAAAGAGCTAATGTAATAGGTAATACAACAATTAAGGCGCCTAAAATTAGGCTATTTAAAAAACTAGATAATGATGATGTCATTAGAAATTGTCCTCGATTAATAATTTCCCAAAAATGAATTTAATATTTAATTATTAAATAACTAAAATATATAATATTTTATTATTTAATGTTAATCGTATAGATTGTTACTATATTGTAATATAGGTAATTTAATAATTTAACTTTTTTTGTTTTCTATTAACATTTCCATTTTATTACCACTGTTCCCCAAGTTAGTCCGGCGCCGAAACCTGAAATAACTATAATATCTTCTTTAATAATTTTATTACTTTTTAATGCTTCATCTAAAGCTAATGGAATTGATGCAGCAGATGTATTACCATATTTGCTTAAATTTGAGATAATTTTACAATTATCAATAGATAATCTTTGTGCGACAGCATTTAAGATTCTTTGATTAGCTTGATGCAGTAAAAGCCAGTTGACATCTTTAGCAGAAAGTTGGATAGCATTAAGACATTTTTTAATACTAGCAGGAACTTTTGATACAGCGAATTTATAAACTTCTTGGCCATTCATGGATAAGTATTGAAATTTACCTTGAAAAAGTTTTAAAGTGTTATGAGAATCAGTATTCTCTTTATATGTTATAGATAGTTGATTTGATTTTGTTCCATCTGTATTTAATTGAAAACCTAAAATCGCATTATCTTTTTTATGACATGCTTGCATGATAGCTGCACCAGCTCCATCTCCAAATAGGATACATGTTTTACGATCTGACCAATCTATCCATTTTGACAGTACATCTGCACCAATTATTAAAATATTTTTGTAACTACCATTTTGGATAAATTGTGATGCTGTAACAATTGCTAACACGAAACCTGAGCATGCTGCAGTTATGTCGAAAGCTACAGCTTTATATGCTCCAATTTTTGCTTGTATTTGACTTGCACTACCAAAAAGATCATTAGGGCTAGATGTTGCTAGTATAATTAAGTCTATTTCCAAAGGATGCATCTTGGCTTTATTTAATGCTTCCATAGATGCAGAATAAGCTAAATCTACTACAGATTGATTTATTCCGTTTAATATTCTCCTTTCCTTGATCCCTGTACGATTGACTATCCATTCATCTGATGTTTCAACGATTTGACTAATTTCTGTATTATTTATACATAAATCGGGAACAGCAGAACCTATAGAAATAATACGAGCTCCTTGCATGATTGATGATTTCATGTCTGTTTAAAATTCTGTTGAATTACAATAATTAAGATTGATTTTTAAATTTTTAGTATTAGACATATTCTATTTTTATTTATTAATTATTGGTATAGTTATTATGTCAAGTTATGTAGTATTACTAAATAAGAAAACCCGGAAAATACCTTATGTAATTAAGCTGAATTGCTGCTACTTTCCAGTCCTGACAAATTTAAGCTATTATTAATGTAGTTTCCGAGTATAAATAAAATTATAGCATTACATAGCTAAGCAAGCAACTATTCATTATATTTATATTAATCTTATTCAACTTTATTGTTAGTTATGACATTCCTTGTATAATAAAATCAAAATAAGGTGCAACAATTATTATTTCTTCTTCATTTAAAAATTCAGCGGTGGCTTTTTTTAAACAATCTATAGCATCAATCATACCTATTATAGGTACGCCTAAAGAATTATACATTTCTCTTACTCCAATTATGCCTATTTTTTCGATAGAGTTTTTATCTCCTGCAAGAATTCCATAAGTTATAAGGCGTAAGTACCAGCTATAGTCTCTAAGACACAAAGATCTTTTTCTAGCACCTTCTGCGTTACCTCCAGGTGCTATATATTCTGGGTGAATTTGAAAAATGGTTTTACTTGCTTGTTGTATTATTTCTTTTTCTTTATCTCTTAATATGCAGCTAATATTAATTCTTTTTTCTCCTGTTTTTAAATAACTGTTTATAGACTGTAGTTCACCAATACTAGGATATCTTAATTCATTGTCTGCATTTACAATAATTTGGCTAATTAAACTCATACTTAATAATATTTTATTTTGTTTTGATATATTACTATATTAATTATATCAATAGAAGTTTTTTTTATAAAAAAAACAAGCTTATAGAATATATAGCTTGTTAAATAGTTAAGATTATTTTAAATTAAAATGATAGAGATAGTATATCAGGAAAAAAACGATTAATTTCTATTATAAAACCAGCAGTGAATGTTAACCAAATAGCGCCCACTACCGGCATGCTTGATAAATACTTTAAAAAATTATTATCCATATTGAGACCTTATTGTTATATGTATTTTGTTTTTTAACGAGGCGAAACTGTAATATCTTGATTTGATGCAATTAATTTACCGCTTGTAAGCTCTTTTATAGCTGCCAATGGCCATGTGAAACCTGATAAAGAATATTTTAAAGCTAGTGGTACATCTAAAATAATTTCTTTTTCCGTTGGTTTATTAGACTTAGCTATATCTTGCAAGTATCCTCTTCCAACCCATCCAATCCAACCTGTAATATAGATAAATAGAATACCTGGAATCATGAATTCTCCTGCGTGATTCCATCTACCGTCTGTAATTAAGTGTGGTAAGCCATCTGTACCACATAAAATACCCGATTTTGCGTATTTATCAAACCTAGATTTTGTTTTTTCTATTTGTTTTTGTAAAGCAATTGCCGGTGGAGTATCAGGGTCATATTTGGCTAAACGTGTTTCTAATTTTTTGACGCTATTATTTAGGCGTTTTGTAAATGCTGGTGAGTCTTGACATTTTGTTAAACCAGCAACATCTGCTAAAGATTGTATTGGATTAATATAAATACAAAGCATAATCATACAAAATAGAGTAAATATTTTTTTCACAAATTATCTCCTTCCAATATATTAATTGAATATTTGAATATAACGAAAAGTTACAAGCTAATTAAAACAAGAAAATTAATTATATTATATAAGAATAATAGATATTACAACTTTTTTGTCTATGTAGTAACATTTATTGAAAGTATCAAAAATTTTTATGTATTTAGTTAAGATCAAATTTTATTGATAATGGTGCACTAATGTCTTTTTGGAAGAATTTTTTTAAGCAAACTAGTATTTTTGCTGCCAAGAAAGAACTAGGAGAAGTGAATTTAATAGAAAAAGTCTTATTAGTTAAACATTTTGAAAATAAAGGTAAAATCATAAATGTTTATTTAAGTTTAAATAGTCATATTAACTTATATGATTTAGAAAAATTATGTGATTCTGTTGGATGGATTCGTAGGCCTCTAAAAAAAGTAAAGATAGCTATAGATAATAGTTTTTTAACTGTATCTATATTTTATGAATATAATAAACAAAAATATTTAATAGGTTTTGCAAGAGCAACCTCTGATACGTCTTTTAATGCTACTATCTGGGATGTTGTGATACATCCAGATTTTCAAGGTAAAGGTTTAGGTAAAATCTTAATGCATCAAATAATTAAATATTTGAGGTATTCAGATATAAGTACTATTACTTTATTTGCAGATCCACAAGTAGTAAGTTTTTACAAGCAATTAGGGTTTGTAACAGATCCAGATGGAGTAAAAGGTATGTTCTGGTATCCTTTATAAGATAATATTATTAACTATATCTATTATTCAATTAAGTAGACAACCGTTTAGAAAAAGTATATAATTGGATTGAATATTCGGGATATAGCGCAGTTTGGTAGCGCGCCTGCTTTGGGAGCAGGATGTCGCAGGTTCAAGTCCTGCTATCCCGATTAATTATTAAATTAAAGTTCATTTAATTTATTTTCATTCAATACTAAATACTTATTTTTCATTTTGTTAGCATTTTCTTTATCTCCACAAATTTGATATATGTTTGCTAGATTTTTTATAATATAGTTAATCGATGGTTCTTTAGTATAAGCTTGTAGATAATATGACTTTGCTATTTCGTATAATTTTACATATTGATAGCATAAACCAAGATAATTATAATATTCAGCTATAGATTGACTGTTTTGTTTTTGATTAATATGAAACTCTAACATAGTTGTACAATCTAGCCATTTTTTTCTTTTAATATATACTTTTACTAAGTTTGAAATATAATCTTTTGGTAATTTATGTTTATTATTTAATTTAAAGATTTCTTGTAAAATATATGCTTGTTTATATAATGTACGTAAACTATTTGTTATGGAATAGGATATTGGTATTAATAAAGATATAACTAAGATAAGATATAATTCAAACATTAAAAACTTCGCTTATTATAATAAATATTTTTTTAAATTAATTATCAAGTTATATAATATAGGTATTGTTTATTTATACTCATTATATTACTTTAAATATAAGTATATGATTATATATTATTTTTTACATATAAAATTTTTTATATATGAGTCAAGGTATTAAAAACGGAACTAATCGTAAGCAAATAAAAAAATCGGGTTTTAGGGCGCGTATGAGTACTTATAGTGGTCGAAAAATTATAAATTTAAGAAGAAGAAAAAGAAGAAAAAAAATAGTTTTATAATAGTAAAATAAGATTTTATTAGTATTTATGTCAGTATATATTATTTATATAATAATTGAATTATTATTATATGCAATATAATCTAGTTTACTTTTTTATATGATATGGTATTTGAAACTCAACTAAAATTATTATTATCTTCACAACATGTTTTAATTTATATTACAACAATTGAAGAAGAACGTTTAGAATATAATATTCATATTATTGTCCAAAAAGGTTTCAAAAAATCTATATATTGTTGGGATTTTGTTGATGGTTATTATAATAATCCTAATTATTTAAGTAAAGCAGCACGAAATCCTCTTCAAGCTGTTGAATTTATTGAAAAATTGAATTTCCCAACATCGACAATTTTTTTTCTTAAAGATTTTCATATTTTCATGAATGATATTAGTATTATTCGTAAAATTAAAAATATTAGTCGGTACCTTAAAAAGACTAATTCATCCATTATCATTTCTGCTTCAGAAGTGCAAAAATCTTCTTTATTGAAAGATTTAATTACTGTTTTAGAGTTTCCATTGCCAAATGATGATGAAATTGGTTTAGAATTGAATCGTTTATTGCAAATTATGGATATTGATTTTTCTATATATTCTGAATATTTTAATGATTTAGTCTCAGCTTATAGAGGTTTTTCTATTGAAAAAATTCGAAGATCTATTGCTCAACTACTTTCATCTCATCAATCTATAAGTTCGTTAATTAATAATATTACTGATGAAAAACAAAAATTAGTACAACAAACAGATATATTAGAATTTTATCCGGTTAATTATGATTTTGAAGATATAGGTGGATTAGTTATATTAAAAGATTGGTTAAAAAAGCGATCTAATGCTTTTTCTAAACAGGCTAAAAGTTATGGTTTGCTTATACCTAAAGGAATTTTATTAGTAGGTATACAAGGGACTGGTAAATCATTAATTGCTAAAGCAATATCGTGTCAATGGAAATTACCTTTGTTAAAATTAGATATAGGTAAAATATTTGCAGGTATTGTAGGAGAGTCTGAAGAAAGAATGCGCCAAATGATAAAAATATCAGAACAGTCTTCTCCATGTGTACTTTGGATAGATGAAATAGATAAAGCTTTTACTAGATTAAATAACAATATTGACAGTGGAACAACTGGACGTGTTTTAAGTACCTTTTTAACTTGGTTGGCTGAAAAAGAAGCTACTGTATTTGTTGTTGCAACAGCTAATCAGGTTTTGACTTTACCTTCTGAATTGTTAAGAAAAGGCCGTTTTGATGAAATATTTTTTTTAGATTTACCTAGTTTAGAAGAAAGAGAAAAAATTTTTCAAATACATTTAATGAAATTTAGACCTCTATCTTGGTTGCAGTATGATATTAAATATTTAAGTCAATTAACGCATCAGTTTTCTGGTGCAGAAATCAAGCAGGCTATTGTAGAAGCTATGTATAATGCTTTTTATGAAAAAAGAGAGTTCTGTACACAGGATATTATAAATGTGATTGATAATTTTGTACCTTTAGCTTTTACAGATCAAGTAAATATAGCTGCCATTCAAAAATGGGCTATTTCAGGTAAGATTCGTATGGCTTCAAGAAATTAGTTAAATAAAATTACTTTAAAAAAATAGAGAATTTTTATTTGAGTTAATAAATTAATCTAATGATATTTTTAATATTTATATTTTAATCTGTATTTATATAGCAATTTTTTACAAAATTTATTTTTAAGGCAGGTCTTAAATTAATATATAATTTAGAGTCTAAATTAGATGTATTATATTCTTTATAAATTATTTAGGAGTGCATTGTAT